AACAAATAGTTTTAGAGTAAGCATTACAAAATCTCCAAGATTATTAAAAAAAAAAAAACGACAGAGAAAGAGAATAGATTCTCTTCTATTTCACATTCTGTTTCCTTTGATACTAAGTTTCTAAGAAATACAGTGATTTCGAGGAAATAAAAAAATTAGGAAATTTATTTGTAGTAAGAGTCCAACCTTTATATAACCATTACCAATAATTACAAAAAATTTCAATATTGGAATCAAGGATTGACACTGTAAGACTTATCTGATCTTATAAAATATTAAAATGTTGGGATTTTTGTTTTCGAATAAATTCTGAATTTTTTTAGGAAATTATTCAATATCAAATTAAAGATCTCATCGAAAACTTACAGCAGCTTGCCAAACAAAAGCTAAGAGAAAAAAGAATAGGGGTATTACTGGCATAATATCTACAATTGGATTCAAAAAAGCATAAGCTTCAGGTAATTTCGCCAAGAAAAAACTACTTGAATAAAGGGCAGAGTGAATAGAAATACAGACCAAGCTAAAGATATTAAGCATAACAAAAATGTTGTTCTTTAAAAAAATGAATTGTATTTTTGCTTTTTTTTTTTATTGTATTTTATTATATTAATTTATATTATATATATTATATGATTTAATTAATTTAATATAATTTAAATTGATTATACAAGTATATTAAGAATTCAATTCAATATTAAAAAATTATATTATAAAAAAAGAATATATGAAATATATATCTAGATTAATATTTTTATTCTATATCTTTCTATCTATCTTTCTATTCTATATAATCTATATAATATAATAAAAAAATAGAAAATAATTTTCAAAATGGATAATATAATAATTGAAATAGAAATAATTAAAATATGGATATTCAATTCATATTTCTTATAAATTCATATTTATGAATATTCATAAATGAATAACTGAGTACTAAAAATAAAAAAAATGAATAAAATAAGATCAGATTATTCTATAGAATAACTTTAGACTTGGAATTGACGAACAACCAATAATAGTATTTATTAGTGTCGAATCGAAAATGGGGCGTGGCCAAGCGGTAAGGCAACGGGTTTTGGTCCCGTTATTCGGAGGTTCGAATCCTTCCGTCCCAGATCATATTTATTCATGATATATACTAATTTGGAGACAAATTGTATTGTATATCTGAATAAAGATTACTCCCCCTTTTTTCTCATTCGTCTCTAATCTAAAGTGAATAGCTTATGAATCTGTAGATGTAGATTCATAAGCGACTCGATTTTTTTGTCTTTTTTATTCAAATCTTATCTTATATTTATATTATTATATTTTTATTGTAATAATTGTGGATAATAGTTTAAATATTAAATATATTGATTGAATAAATGACTACGCACAATTTCAGAATCCATTAAATACCAGATCTAACTAAAAAGAATTTTATGGTAAAACATCGTTTTAAACGATGTGCTAAAAAGCACAGTGGATTCTGACATCCGCCATTATTTCTAGTAGAATAAAAGATATTCTATATCTTAATCTATATAAATTATATCTATATAAATTAGATAAATCGGGATGCTCTTGGCTCGACATTGTTTGTTCTGTTTCACTAAAACTCATTGTTTGGGGGATAGGGATTGATCATGTAATTTGAAAGAAACAAAATGGGTGATATGTTGCTGTCATTTTTGAAACAATTAAATAACCCCGAAGTAAGATATAAACCCAAAGATTCAAGAAAAAGCTAAAGGATCTTGGAAGACGTAAATACCATTTTCAAACTGTCTCCACATTTTGAAAAAAAAAAAGAAAAAAAGGAAACCATCCATAGTCTAATTCGGAAAGTGGATTTTTATAATCCAATAAAGGATCAAACTTATTTAAATATTCCCATTATTCTAAATGTCCTTGAAAAAGGCGCTCAACCTACAGGAACTTTGATGGAACTTTGCCCTAATCAACAAACCAAATTCAATTAATGAAAATGAAATTAAGAGGGTTTTAATAAGAATAACTTCTATCATAGATTTATAGAACTCTTTGATCCCCCTGTTCTCTTGTTTTCTTCATACCTAATACCTATTTTTTGATTTCTTGTTCTTTTCATAGTCATAGAATGTTGTTTTCTATAACCATAAAAAAAAAAAATAGATTTTTTTATCTTACAAATAAAAATAAAATACAAATAATAGATAGAAGTTAGAATATATGAAAAAAGAAATTGATAATCACTCAATGAAGTTTCATTGAATGACTATTCATCTATTATATTATATTTCTATATATTTTCATCTAAATAGAGGAAAAAAACTCTATTTTAAACGGATATGGATAAAAACATTCAAAGTTGGCATAATAGTGCTAATTCTAGTTACAGCTATTTTGATTATTTAGTGGATGGCAGGAACATACGGAATTTACTATCTGATAAAACTTTTTTAGTTAGGGATAGTAAGAGGAAGAGTTATTCCATATATTTTGCTATTGAAAATAACATTTTGGAGATTGAGAATAATCATTCTTTTCTAAATGAACCGGAAAGTTTTTTCTCTATTTCTAAAAATTCTAGCTATTTGAAGAATGGTTCTAAGAGGAATAATAATAATGATCATTACATTTATGATATAAAATCTAATTGGAATAATAACTTTAATAGTTGCATTGAGAGTTATCTTCGTTCTCAAATCTGTATTGATAGTTACATTTTAGGTGATAGTGTCAAATACAATGACTTTAACAGTTACTTTTTTGGTAAGGTCAGCAATAGTGGTGAAAGCAAGAGTACTAGTATAATAACTAGCACGAATGATTCAAATGCTAGTTATTTAGAAAGTTCTAATAATTTCGAGGAGACGCAAAAATATAAACATTTGTGGATTGAATGCGAAAATTGTTATGGATTAAATTATAAGAAAGTTTTGAAATCAAAAATGAATATTTGTGAACACTGCGGATATCATTTGAAAATTAGTAGTTCAGATAGAATCGAACTTTTGATTGATCCAGGTACGTGGAATCCTATGGATGAATACATGGTCTCTGTGGATCCCATTGAATTTCATTCGGAAGAGGAACCTTATAAAAATCGTCTTGATTCTTATCAAAAAAGGACAGGATTAATGGAGGCAATTCAAACAGGCACAGGTCAACTAAACGGTATTCCTTTAGCAATCGGTATTATGGATTTTCAGTTTATGGGGGGAAGTATGGGATCCGTAGTCGGTGAGAAAATAACCCGGTTGATCGAATATGCTACCAATCAACGTTTACCTCTTCTTTTAGTATGTGCGTCCGGAGGAGCACGTATGCAAGAAGGAAGTTTGAGCTTAATGCAAATGGCTAAAATATCTTCTGCTTTATATGATTATCAAATGAATCAAAAGTTATTCTATGTACCGATACTTACATCTCCTACTACTGGTGGGGTGACAGCTAGTTTTGGCATGTTGGGGGATATCATTATTGCTGAACCAAATGCTTACATTGCATTTGCGGGTAAAAGAGTAATTGAACAAACGTTGAATAAGGAAGTGCCCGAAGGTTCACAATCGGCTGAATTTTTATTCCAAAAGGGCTTATTTGATTCAATCGTACCACGTAACCTCTTAAAGGAGGTTCTAACCGAGTTATTTCAGTTGCATGGTTTCGTCCCTTTGACTCAAAATGAGAAATAAAGCAGACTCTTAAATGTTTTTTTCGCGAGTAAGTAGTTAGTTATTTAGTTTCTTGTAATCCAATAAAGATAAGAATTAGAGTCAAATTCCAAAGAAAAGAATTGAATTCATTTTTTTGGAAAGATAAAGGAATTATTTAATATAATTATTATTGTATTTTTTACTTTATGATTCTTAATAAATAAATATTCTAAATATTTTCGTTTATTATATTCTATTTTATTTTATATTATATATATTCTATTAATTAATATATATATTATAGGACTTTTTATGTATACTCAATATATAGAGTAATAATATAATATATATTATATATAATTATATTTAATATGTAATTATTATCTATCTACTATCTATTCATATATGTTGATTTAGCTATACTTAGTATAAGTCTATATGAATTAATTCTAGTGATTATAGACTATCTTTATTACAATATAATAATAAAAAAAAAATATTAATTTAACAATTAACAAAAAAGAACAGGTACAAATATAAAATTGAGGTACCCATTTTATGATAAACTTACCTTCCGTTTTTGTGCCTTTAGTGGGCCTAGTATTTCCGGCAATTGCAATGGCTTCGTTATTTCTTTATGTTCAAAAAAATAAGATTTTTTAGATATGGGCAGTAGGGACAAATCGCATATATTTTTTTTTTAGATAAAGTCAAATTTATTTCCTTGGATTTGTTATTCGGTTCCGTTTTTTAATAAAAATAACTTAATTATAATATTCTATTTCTATTAAAAAAACACAAAAGGAAAATACTAATATCATATAAGCCTTAAAAGGGGGTTTAGGTTTAATTTAATATATATCTAATCTAATTTGAACTATCTAAATAAAATATTAAATTAATCTAACAATCAATAAAAAAGAACAGGTACAAATATAAAATTGAGGTACCCATTTTATGATAGATGTTTTTGTTCCTTTAGTGGTCCTAGTATTAATTGTAACGGCTGGTTTATTGGTTTATGTTCAACAACAAATTTCTTGGGGGTCTGGACACCTTATGCGTCGCTTCGCAGAAGACGCATGGCTCTACACTGTACCTGGGGCCCGAAAACCGATCAATTTCTTCTGGGCTTCTTTCACTCTTTTAGGTTCATTAGGGGTTTTAGTTATTTCAGCTTCCAGTTATTATGGTCGGAATTTTTTCTCTTTCAATTCGTCCGAATTTCTAGTTCCTTTTTTGCCACAAGGGGTCACGCTGACTTTCTATGGAATATCAGGTCTTTTTGTAAGTTTTCATTGGTGGCTTCTAATTTTGTGGAATGTGGGTAGTGGTTATAATCTTTACGATAAAAAAAATGGAATGGTGCGTTTTTTTCGTTACGGATTTCCCGGAGAAAATCGTCGTATTCTTTCCAAAGTCCGTGTGGAAGATATTCTGGCCCTCCAATTTTTCGATAACCCAGAACCTCTTAGTGGTGTCCTTTATATGCACACCAGAGAACAGGGGGACATTCCCTTGACTCTTGTTGATGATTATTATGATAGGACTCCACGGAACATTTTACAAACAGCTTGGGACTTGTCCGCATTCTTGGATGTACCATTGGAAATAATTGTATAAAAAAAAAAGCGAGAATAAATAATCCATTTCTATGAAAAAATTCGAAATGGATATATATGGGTTCTATTACTGGTAATAGAACTTATGCTTGATAGAAATATTATTATCATATATAGTTGACAAATGAGATGAAGCTGAGTTCATTAAAGACGACAAATGGCAAAAAAGAAAGCATTAATCCCCCTTCTATGTCTTACATCTATAGTCTTTTTGCCCTGGTGCATCTCTTTAACATTTAATAAAAGTCTGGAATCTTGGGTTACGAATTTGTGGAATACTAAAGAATCCGAAATTTTCTTGAATCTCATTAAAGAAAAAAGTATTTTAAACAAATTCATAGAGTTCGAGGAACTCTTCCTTTTGGATGAAATGCTAAAGGAATACCCGGAAACACCTTTAGAAAACCTTCGTATCGGAATCTACAAAGAAAGCATCCAATTGATCAACACGCACAACCAAGATTGTATCCATATGATTTTGCACTTCTCGACAAATCTAATCTATTTCCTTATTCTAAGTGGTTATTCTATTCTGGGTAATCAACAACTCCTTATTCTTAATTCTTGGGTTCAAGAATTTATATATAACTTAAGTGACACAATAAAAGCTTTTTCTATTCTTTTATTAACAGATTTATGTATAGGATTCCATTCGACTCATGGTTGGGAACTCATGATTGGTTCTGTCTATAAAGATTTTGGATTTACTCAGAATGATCAAATTATATCTGGTCTTGTTTCCACTTTTCCAGTCATTTTAGATACAATTTTTAAATACTGGATTTTCCGTTATTTAAATCGGGTATCTCCGTCGCTTGTAGTGATTTATCATTCAATGAATGACTGAAAAAATGATCCACTGAGACAATTATATTATAAAGTTTGTTTTTTTTTTTATAGAAAAGCTAAACATTCAAAATTTTACTTATTTCTTTCTACTCGTATTCTTCCTAGATTCTAGGAAAATTATTTCAGTAAATAGCAGAATCATGGATAGGGAACTATGCCAGTAACCTACCTAATCTTATTGTAGAAATTTTGAGGATCAATGATTGGACCATGCAAACTAGAACTGCTTTTTCTTGGATAAAGGAAGAGATTACTCGATCCATTTCCGTATTGCTCATGATATATATAATAATTAGAGCACCGATTTCAAATGCATATCCCATTTTTGCCCAGAAGGGATATGAAAATCCGCGAGAAGCTACCGGCCGTATTGTATGTGCCAATTGCCATTTAGCTAATAAGCCCGTAGATATTGAGGTTCCACAAGCGGTACTTCCCGATACTGTATTTGAAGCAGTTGTTCGAATTCCTTATGATATGCAAGTGAAACAAGTTCTTGGTAATGGTAAAAAGGGGGCTTTGAATGTAGGGGCTGTTCTTATTTTACCCGAAGGTTTTGAATTGGCACCTCCCGATCGTATTTCGCCCGAGATTAAAGAAAAGATAGGTAACCTTTCTTTTCAAAGCTATCGTCCCACAAAAAAAAATATTCTTGTCGTAGGCCCCGTTCCTGGTCAGAAATATAGTGAAATTACCTTTCCTATTCTTTCTCCGGATCCCGCTACTAAGAAAGATGTTCACTTCTTAAAATATCCTATATACGTAGGCGGGAACAGGGGAAGGGGTCAGATTTATCCCGACGGGAGCAAGAGTAATAATAATGTTTATAATGCTACAGCAACTGGGATAGTAAACAAAATTATACGAAAAGAAAAGGGGGGATACGAAATAACGATAGTGGATGCATCGGATGCACGTGAAGTGATTGATATTATACCTCCAGGACCAGAACTTCTTGTTTCAGAGGGTGAATCTATAAAACTTGATCAACCGTTAACGAGTAATCCTAATGTGGGTGGATTTGGTCAGGGGGATGCAGAAATAGTGCTTCAAGATCCGTTACGTATTCAAGGTCTCTTGTTCTTCTTTGCGTCTATTATTTTGGCCCAAATCTTTTTGGTTCTTAAAAAGAAACAATTTGAGAAGGTTCAATTGTCCGAAATGAATTTCTAGGTACGCGGATTCATCAACATATTAAGCTCGTCAAAAGAACTCAATTTTTGTTGATAAATTATGTAAAGACCTTTGCTTCTTTCTAGTCTTTTTCTACCATATTTCTAGAATTGCTTGTACTGTAGAACTAGTCATTCATATTCATAGTATATATATTGTGAAGAAGACTCTTTTATTTTGTTTCTTTGTTTTTTTCTATTTTTATAGAATTCAATTTGACGCGATACTAAACC